TATTTCCGAAGGGGGGGGGGATAAACAGGAACAAGAGGTATCCACCGAAGAAAATCCTTCTTCCTCCCTTTTTTCGGAGGAAAGGGTGGATCCGAACAAAATCGATGAAACAGAAAAGCTACGAGTGAATGGAAAGAAAAAAAAAAAAACAAAGGGCGAACTCCACTTTCGCTTTAAAGAGACATACTATAAAAATAAAAATAGCCCAGTTGATGAAACTTCTTATCTGGATGGGAATCAAGAAAATTCGAAGTTAGAAATAGTAAAAAAAAAAGAAGATAAATATTTTTTATGGTTTGAAAAACCTCTTGTGACGCTTCTTTTTGATTCTAAACGATGGAATCGACCTTTTCGATATATAAAAAATGACCGGTTTGAAAATGCTATAAAAAATGAAATGTCACAATATTTTTTTTATACATGTCAAAGTGATGGAAAAGAAAAAATATCTTTTACGTATCCACCTAGTTTAGCAACTTTTGGAGAAATGATACAAAAAAAAATATATTTTTTCACACCAGAAAAATTGTTTTCTTTTTATGATGAATTGTATACTGATTGGAGTTTTATCAATGAACTAAAAAGAAGCAATTTAAGTAAGGAGTTTATAAATAGAGTCGAATCTTTAGATAAGGAATCTTTTGATCTGGGCATACTTGAAAAAAGGACTCGATTCTCTAATAATGAAACTAAAAGAGAATACTTGCCTAAAATATATGATCCTTTCTTACATGGACCCTACCGCGGAAGAATCAAAAAATGGTTTTCACCTTTAAGCATAAATCAAACTTCTAAAAAAAAAAACACGGATCTGTTTTGGATAAATAAGATTCATGCCATACTTCTTACTACTGATTATCACGAATTTGAACAGACAATAGATACACTCAATATAAAATCATTATCAACAGAAAAAGAACTCTCTTTATTGACATTGACAGAAGATGAACAGGGAAATATCGATTCCGAGGATCGAGTCAAAATTTTGAAATTTTTATTCAATATAGTTATAACTAATCCCAACAATCAAACAATTAGAAAAAAATCTATTGGAATAAAAGAAATAAGTAAAAAAGTTCCTCGATGGTCATACAAATTAATCGACGATTTAGAACAACAGGAGGGAGAAAACGAGGAAAATGTAACAGCAGAGTATGAAATTCGTTCAAGAAAATCCAAGCGCGTAGTGATTTTTACTAATCACCAGGCAAACGCCGATACTTATACTAATACCAAGGATGCTAATGATCCTGATCAAACAGACGAAGTTGCTTTGATACGCTATTCGCAACAATCGGATTTTCGTCGAGACATAATAAAAGGTTCCATGCGTGCCCAAAGACGTAAAACAATTACTTGGGAACTGTTTCAAGCAAATGTGCATTCCCCACTTTTTTTGGACAGAGTAGACAAACCCCTCTTTTTTTCTTTTGATATTTCTGGGCCGATGAAACTAATATCTCGAAATTGGATATGTAAAAACAAAGAATCACAAATTTCTGATTATACAGAAAAAAAGATTGAGAAAAAAGACGAGGACAAAAGAGAAAAATACAAAAGAGAAGAGAAAATGCGGATAGAAATAGCAGAAGCTTGGGATAGCATTTTACTTGCTCAAGTAATAAGGGGCTCTGTGTTAATAACCCAATCGATTCTTAGAAAATATATTATATTACCTTCATTGATAATAGCTAAAAACATTGCCCATATGTTATTATTTCAATTTCCTGAGTGGTCCGAGGATTTAAAGGATTGGAATCGAGAAATGCATGTTAAATGCACTTATAATGGTGTTCAATTATCCGAAACAGAATTTCCAAAAAACTGGTTAACAGACGGTATTCAGATAAAGATCCTATTTCCTTTTTGCCTGAAACCTTGGCACAGATTTAAACTACAACCCTCTCATAAAGATCCAATGAAAAAAAAGAAAGGTCAAAAGAATGATTTTTGCTTTTTAACAGTTTGGGGAATGGAAACTGAACTACCTTTCGGTTCTCCTCGAAAACGGCGTTCGTTTTTTGAGCCTATTTTTAAAGAACTAAAAAAAAAAATTAAAAAATTGAAAACTAAATGTTTTATAGCTTTAACAATTTTAAAAGAAAGAACAAAATTGTTTCGAAAAGTCTCAAAAGAAACAAAAAAATGGATCACTCAAAGCATTCTATTTCTAAAGGGAATAATAAAAGAACTTTCAAAAAAAAATCCAATTCCATTTTTTGGGTTGAGAGAAATATATGAATTGGGCGAAACTAAAAAAGATTCGATAATCAGTAATAAGATGATTCACAAATCATCCCTTCAAATTCAATCTATGGAGTGGACAAATTATTCATTAACAGAAAAAAAAATAAAAGATCTGACTAAGAGAACAAACACAATCAAAAATCAAATAGAAAAAATTATAATTATAAAAGGCAAGAAAAACGAATTTCTAACTCAAGAAATAAATATTAGTTCTAACAAAATAAGTTATCAGGATAAAATATTAGAATCATCAAAAAAATTTTGGCAAATATTAAAAAGAAGAAATATTCGATTAATCCGTAAATTCTATTTTTTTATAAAATTTTTGATTGAAAAGATATACATAGATATTATTCTATATATCATTAATATTCCAAGAGCCAATACACAACTTTTTCTTGAATCAACAAAAAAAATGATTGAGAAAGTCATTTACAATAGTGAAGCAAATCAAGAAAGAATTAATAAAACAACTAAAAATACAATTCATTTTATTTCAACTCTAAAAAACTCACTTTCTAATATTAGTATTACAAATAAAAATGCAAAAGCTTTTTGTGACTTATCCTCCCTCTCACAAGCATATGTATTTTACAAATTATCACAAACCCAAGTTATTAGTTTTTATAAATTCAAACCTATCCTTCAATATCACGGAACATCTCTTTTTCTTAAAAATGAAATAAAAGATTATTTTGAAGAACAAGGACTATTTCATTCCAGATTAAGACATCATTGTGGGTTAAGACAGAAAATCTTTTGGCATTCTGGAATAAATGAATGGAAAAACTGGTTAAGGAGTCATTATCAATACGATTTATTTCAGAGTAGATGGCTTAGATTAGTACCAGGACAATGGCGAAATAGAGTCAATCAACACTATATGGCTCAAAATAAAGATTTAACAAAATGGGATTCAGATGAAAAAGAAAGATTAATTCATTACGAAAAAAAAAATGATTTTCAAGCGAATTCATTACTGAATCAAGAATATAAACTGAATCAAGAACAAAAATATAAAAAATATAATTTTAAAAAACACTATGGATATGATTTTTTATCATATAAATCTATTAATTATCAAGATAAGAGGGACTCATATACTTATGGATCACCATTACAAGTAAATAAGAGGGAAGAGATTTCTTATAATTATAATTACAACATGGATAAACGAAAATTTTTTGATACACTGGGGGATATCCCTATCCATAATTATCTAGGAGAAGACGATATTCTAGATGCTATGGGGAAATTTTCGCATAGAAAATTTTTAAATTGGCGAATTCTTCATTTTTGTCTTAGAAATAAGGCCGATATTGAGTCCTGGGTCGATACCAGTATCAAGAGTAACAAAAATATTAAGACTGTGGTTAATAATTATCAAATAATTGATAAAATCAATAAGAGGGACCCTTTTTATTTCACAATTTATCAAGATCAAGAAAGCAACCCATACAATAAAAAAAGAAGCCCTTTTGATTGGATGGGAATGAATGAAGAAATACTAAGTCGTCCTATATCGAATCTGGAACTTTGGTTCTTCCCAGAATTTGTGCTACTATATAATGCATATAAGGTTAAACCATGGATCATACCAATAAAATTACTTCTTTTAAATTTTAATGGAAATGGAAACATTAATAAAAATATTATTGAAAATAAAAAAAGGGACCCCCTTATAGCACCGAATGAAAAAAAAATTCTTGGATTAGAGAATCGAAATCAAGAAGAAAAAGAACCCATAGGCGAAGGGGATCTTGTATCAGATACACAAAAACAAGGAAATTTTAGATCCGTTCTCTCAAACCAAGAAAAAGATGTTGAAGAAGATTATGGTAAATCAGACAGAAAAAAACGTAGAAAGAAAAAGCAATACAAGAGCAACACGGAAGCAGAGCTTGATTTCTTCCTAAAAAGGTATTTGCGTTTTCAATTGAGATGGGATGATTCTTTAAATCAAAGAATAATCAATAATATCAAAGTATATTGTCTCCTACTTAGACTGATAAATCCAAAGGAAATTGTTATATCCTCGATTCAAAGGGGAGAAATGAATCTGGATATTTTGATAATTCAGAAGGATTTAACTCTTAGAGAATTAATGAAAAAAGGAATATTGATTATCGAGCCAGTTCGTCTGTCTGTAAAAAATGATGGACAATTTATTCTATATCAAACTATAAGTATTTCATTGGTTCATAAAAATAAACACCAAATTAATCAAAGATACCAAGAAAAAAACTATATTGATAAAAATAATTTTGATGAATCCATTGCAAGACATCAAAAAATGACTGAAAATAAAGACAAAAATAATTATGATTTGTTTGTTCCTGAAAATATTTTATCCCCTAACCACCGGCGAGAATTGCGAATTCGAATTTCTTTCAATTCAAAGTCAAAGGATAAAAATGGTATGCATAGAAATCCAGTATTTTTAAATAATGTAAAAAACTGTGGTCAAGTTTTGAATAAAAACAAACATCTTGATAGTGATAAAAAGAAACTAATTAAATTAAAGTTCTTTCTTTGGCCCAATTATCGATTAGAAGATTTAGCTTGTATGAATCGCTATTGGTTTAATACTAATAATGGCAGTCGTTTCAGTATGGTAAGGATACATATGTATCCGCGTTTGAAAATTCGTTAATGGTACATTTTCCCATATATTATGTATGTACCGTGTCGGGTATATGAAAACAAATAGATGGGCACAAGGATTGTCTTACATTCCATTCTGATACATGATACTAATTTAATGACATACATATCAATTAGATCGACAAATGAATCAACAAAATCCTCTTATTTGAACTCTAAAATTTTCTCTTTTGTAGAAATATATCACTCTTTTGTATCCCTATACGAATCAAATTGAAAACCGGATTGATTAATTTTATTTGAAAAAATTATAAAATTCATAACGAACTTAAAATCATTGTGTATATCAAAATGACTGGTATTATTATTACTGATCAGTAAAATTCACATTAAAAAAAAATATAAAAAAAGGGGGGAGAGAAAATTTTGTTTTATGGTAAAAAACTCATTCATCTCAGTTATTTTTCAAGAAAAAAAAGAAGAAAACAAGGGGTCCGTTGAATTTCAAATAGTCAGTTTCACCAATAAGATACGAAGACTTACTTCACATTTGGAATTGCACAAAAAAGACTATTTATCTCAGAGAGGTCTACGTAAAATTCTAGGAAAACGTCAGCGGCTACTGTCTTATTTATCAAAGAAAAAAAAAATACGTTATAAAGAATTAATTAGTGAGTTGGATATTCGGGAATCAAAAAATCGTTAATTTGAAAATTTTGAATTAGTCGATTTATTCGATTTTTCATTTTGATGTACTTCTTTTCGGTTTCAACAATTCATGTAAGAATGAATCGAGGAAAAACTTATGAATCTATCAGCTACAGAAAAAGACCTTATGATAGTTAATATGGGACCTCACCACCCATCAATGCACGGTGTTCTTCGTCTCATCGTTACTCTAGATGGTGAAGATGTTGTTGACTGTGAACCAATATTAGGTTATTTACACAGAGGAATGGAAAAAATTGCGGAAAACCGAACAATTATACAATATTTGCCTTATGTAACGCGTTGGGATTATTTAGCCACTATGTTCACGGAAGCAATAACCGTAAATGGACCAGAACAATTGGGCAATATTCAAGTCCCTAAAAGAGCCAGCTATATCAGAGTAATTATGTTGGAGTTGAGTCGTATAGCTTCTCATCTATTATGGCTTGGACCTTTTATGGCAGATATTGGTGCACAGACCCCTTTTTTCTATATTTTCAGAGAAAGAGAATTAGTATATGATCTATTCGAAGCTGCCACCGGTATGAGAATGATGCATAATTATTTTCGTATCGGAGGAGTAGCGGCCGATCTACCTTATGGCTGGATAGATAAATGTTTGGATTTCTGCGATTATTTTTTAACAGGAATTGTTGAATATCAAAAACTTATTACGCGAAATCCTATTTTTTTAGAACGAGTTGAAGGGATAGGCGTTATTGGTGGAGAAGAAGCAATAAATTGGGGTTTATCCGGCCCAATGCTACGAGCATCTGGAATCAAATGGGATCTTCGTAAAGTTGATCATTATGAGTGTTACGACGAATTTGATTGGGAAATCCAGTGGCAAAAAGAAGGAGATTCATTAGCTCGTTATTTAGTCCGAATCAGTGAAATGACGGAATCCATAAAACTAATTCAACAGGCCCTGGAAGGAATTCCGGGGGGTCCCTATGAGAATTTAGAAATCCGATGCTTTGATCGAGAAAGGTATCCAGAATGGAATGATTTTGAATATCGATTCATTAGTAAAAAACCTTCTCCTACATTTGAATTACCGAAACAAGAACTTTATGCGAGAATGGAAGCCCCAAAGGGAGAATTAGGAATTTTTCTGATAGGGGATCAAAGTGGTTTTCCTTGGAGATGGAAAATTCGCCCGCCGGGTTTTATCAATTTGCAAATTCTTCCTCAGTTAGTTAAAAGAATGAAATTGGCTGATATTATGACAATACTAGGTAGCATAGATATCATTATGGGAGAAGTTGATCGTTGAAATGATAATTTATACAACAGAAGTACAAGATCTCAATTCCTTTTACAGATTGCAATCTTTAAAAGAGGTCTATGGGATCATATGGATGTTTGTCCCTATTTTGACTCTTGTATTGGGAATCACAATAGGTGTACTAGTAATTGTATGGTTAGAAAGAGAAATATCTGCAGGAATACAACAACGTATTGGGCCTGAATACGCCGGTCCTTTGGGAATTCTTCAAGCTCTAGCAGATGGAACAAAACTGCTTTTCAAAGAGAATATTCTTCCATCTAGAGGAAATACTCGTTTATTCAGTATTGGACCGTCTATAGCAGTCATATCAATTTTACTAAGTTTTTCAGTAATTCCTTTTAGCTCTCGCCTTATTTTAGCCGATCTCAATATCGGTATTTTTTTATGGATTGCCATTTCAAGTATTGCTCCTGTTGGACTTCTTATGTCAGGATACGGATCAAATAATAAATATTCCTTTTTAGGTGGTCTGCGAGCTGCTGCTCAATCGATTAGTTATGAAATACCATTAACTCTATGTGTTTTATCAATATCTCTACGTGCGATTCGTTGAAATATAAACTTATATTTTCCCTATTCCTTTCGTTCTAGAAAATAAGCTGAATGGATTGAATAGATATCTTCGTTTGTTATTATCCTTCAGGTTGATAAACTAAATTAGATAGTTATATATGAGTGAAAGAAAGCAGCTTATAAATTCGCAGTAAATTAAACAAAAAAAATGGAATCTCATTTCCTATGTACAAGAGTTAAGTGGAAGAAAACGTAAGCGGAAGAAGTCTTTACCCCAAGACGGGTTGATTAGTCAATCTAGCTTGAAGCGGGCTCAAAAGATCAACCGTATAGAGTTTTCGCTATCCTTTGTATGGATTCCCATACATGTATTGCCAAACCAAACGGGGGATTAAACAAAAAAAACGAGTGGATGATTAGGAACACCAAAATACACAAAGGATTAGTAATGGAGATTATGTAAATTATATAAAAGGATATTTCTGGATAACATAAAAAGAATACTAATTGGGGCTTTAAATTAGTAGAAATGAGTAAGCAGTACTCCCCACGATTCCGGTCCAGAGTATGCTCCTATCCACCGATTAAAGTAATGACTATCAGGAACGAAATAATCCTTTACCATTTTTTAGTTTAAGCCCCCATTCGTAGTTTTCTCAGATCAGAAAGAAGAATAGGAACGAAAAAGAAACAATAAAGAATAAAAAAGAAATCTTTTTTATTCTTTCTTTCATATATATAGAGAGATATAATCCATGTCATGATTTATGAGCTAATGTAATGTTTAATTTTTTTCGTAATCGAAAACAATGGGTTGAAATATGTATTGATATTTCTACAAGAAGTATTTTATTGAAGGCTTAAGTTATTACTCAACAAATAAAAATTGAAATTATTAACGGGCGAGATCAATTCAGAAGCACTTTTTTTTATTTTTTATTCTTCATAATATAGCAGACAGAATTCCATTGGTATAATTTTGGACCTTCCAATCCATTTTTTCTCTATCTATTCTACAACCATACGAAGATAAATAATACTGATTCGGTCCTTAAATTTATTTGTGACCCACGAGGAGCCGTATGAGTTGAAAACCTCATGTACGGTTTTGGATTAGCGATGGAAACAGTGATGTTATCATCGACTATAATTATCTAACAGTTCAAGTACAGTTGATATAGTTGAGGCACAATCAAAATATGGTTTTTGGGGATGGAATTTGTGGCGTCAGCCGATAGGATTTATCGTTTTTCTAATTTCTTCTCTAGCAGAATGTGAGAGATTACCTTTTGATTTACCAGAAGCCGAGGAAGAATTAGTAGCAGGGTATCAAACCGAATATTCGGGTATCAAATTTGGTTTATTTTACGTTGCTTCCTATCTAAATCTATTACTTTCTTCGTTATTTGTAACAGTTCTTTACTTGGGGGGTTGGAATATTTCCATTCCGTACGTATTCGTCCCTGAGCTATTTGAAATAAATAAAATGAATGGAATCTTTGGAACGACAATTGGTATCTTTATTACATTAGCTAAAACTTATTTGTTTTTGTTTATTTCTATCGCAACAAGATGGACTTTACCTAGGTTAAGAATGGACCAATTATTAAATCTTGGATGGAAATTTCTTTTACCCATTTCTCTGGGTAATCTATTATTAACAACTTCTTTCCAACTTCTTTCACTGTAAAGAAAAAAAGAATATGAGATTCATGACTTGGTTCAAACAAGAGAAAGAAACAAACATAAAATTATTCATAGATATTCACGATATGTTCCCTATGGTAACTGGGTTCATGAATTATGGCCACCAAACAGTCCGAGCAGCAAGGTACATTGGTCAAGGTTTCATGATTACCTTATCCCACACAAATCGTTTACCCGTAACTATTCAATACCCTTATGAAAAATTAATCACATCAGAGCGTTTCCGCGGGCGAATCCATTTTGAATTTGATAAATGCATTGCTTGTGAAGTATGTGTTCGTGTATGCCCTATAGATCTGCCTGTTGTTGATTGGAAATTTGAAACGGATATTCGAAAAAAACGATTGCTTAATTACAGTATTGATTTCGGAATTTGTATATTTTGTGGTAACTGCGTTGAGTATTGTCCAACAAATTGTTTATCAATGACTGAAGAATATGAACTTTCTACTTACGACCGTCACGAATTGAATTATAATCAAATTGCTTTGGGCCGTTTACCAATGTCAGTAATTGACGATTATACAATTCGAACAATTTTGAATTCGCCTCAAAGAAAAACTGAGTAAGTAAACCTACTATTCCATTAAAGAGAAATTTCCAATTCTTTTAAGGTTCCGTTTTGGTTTAAGTTAAAAGAATGTTTGGTTTGAATTATGAATTAAAAGAATGAGGCCTTTCTCTTTGTTTGGTCAATAAATAAAAATTCAATTACAAATTAACTGGTTGATAATAATTTCGAATTCATTTTTATTGAAAATCTATTAATATATTCGTAATTCTTTCGAAATATATAGTTTCAAAAAAAAAATACCCTTTCGAACAAAAAAAAGAATCAAAAACGAAACTGTCCAATAATTGTACTTAGATCAATTCACACATAATAGATTAGGATTTTATTCAATTAGGAACGTATCATAAAAAAAAAATTCCTGGTCAGGTCAATAAGATCATGAAAAGCATTTCGATTTTTTTATCTCTTATTTTACATATAATGGATTTGCCTGGACCAATACACGATTTTCTTTTAGTTTTTCTGGGATCGGGTCTTATATTAGGGGGCCTGGGAGTGGTATTACTTACCAATCCAATTTATTCTGCCTTTTCATTGGGATTGGTTCTTGTTTGTATATCCTTATTCTATATTCTCTCAAATTCTCATTTTGTAGCTGCTGCCCAGCTCCTTATTTATGTGGGAGCCATAAATGTTTTAATCTTATTTGCTGTGATGTTCATGAATGGTTCAGAATATTATAAAGATTTTAATCTGTGGACCATTGGGAATGGCCTTACTTCGTTGGTTTGTACAAGTATTCTTGTTTCGCTAATTACTACTATATTAGATACATCATGGTACGGGATTATTTGGACTACAAGATCAAACCAAATTATAGAACAAGATTTGATAAGTAATAGTCAACAAATTGGAATTCATTTAGCAACAGATTTTTTTCTTCCATTTGAATTCATTTCAATAATTCTTTTAGTTGCTTTGATAGGTGCAATTGCTGTGGCTCGTCAGTAATAAATCTTTCTAACTAGGAATAGCAAGCTTAAACTTTTTTCTGTCTTATCGCATCTATTTTCCTTGAATTCTATTTGAATATTGTTCGTGTATAAAACAGAAATTCGTTTATTCGATATATTTCCAATATATTCTTTTTGTTATATTCTATTCTAGTCAATCAAATTCGTTGAATTATTGTTCATATTAAAATGAATCGAAATTGATAAGGAGTTGGTCAATGATGCTCGAACATATACTTGTTTTGAGTGCCTATTTATTTTCTATCGGTATTTATGGATTGATCACGAGTCGAAATATGGTTAGGGCCCTTATGTGTCTTGAACTTATACTGAATGCGGTTAATATCAATTTTGTAACATTTTCTGATTTTTTTGATAGTCGGCAATTAAAAGGAAATATTTTCTCAATTTTTGTTATAGCTATTGCAGCCGCTGAAGCAGCTATTGGATCAGCTATTGTTTCCTCAATTTATCGTAACAGAAAATCAACGCGTATCAATCAATCAACTTTGTTGAATAAGTAATATTAATAATATTTAATTATAAGATTCACCAATTTGAATTAGCATGTCCAATATGTTGGAATCTACATCATGTTTTCGAAAACGTAAGAAATCAAAGTATCTTGGTCCTTTCTTATGAGTTGATCCCGAAGGAAATTGATTAGAAAATTTCTGGTAAATCGTTGATTCATCTGGTGTTTAACTATAATGATTCATTTACAAGTTTACTAGATTGAAATTTTATGATGTTCAAAAATTTATAGATCCCATGTCACATTCAGTAAAAATTTATGATACATGTATAGGGTGTACTCAATGTGTCCGAGCCTGCCCCACCGATGTGTTAGAAATGATACCTTGGGATGGATGTAAAGCTAAGCAAATTGCTTCCGCTCCAAGAACAGAAGACTGTGTTGGTTGTAAGAGATGTGAATCCGCTTGTCCAACAGATTTCTTGAGCGTTCGAGTTTATTTATGGCATGAAACAACTCGAAGTATGGGTCTAGCTTATTGATACGTTCCAGAAAACCCCACTTGAATACATTTTGAATCCATTTGATTTTTTTTACTGAAAAAACCCGTGCTCAAAAAGATTTTTTTTGAGCACGGGTTTTTATGGTCCAAGTGTATCTTGTCTTTACCACGAATTATTTTCCTTGGTTAACAATAATTGTAGTTTTACCAATATCTGCGGGTTCTTTAATTTTCTTTCTTCCTCATAGAGGAAATAAGCTAATTAAGTGGTATACCATGTGTATATGCATATTGGAACTCCTTCTAACAACCTATGCATTTTGTTATCATTTCCGATTGGACGATCCATTAATCCAGCTGGTGGAAGATTATAAATGGATAAATTTTTTTGATTTTTACTGGAGATTGGGAATAGATGGACTTTCTATAGGGCCCATTTTACTGACAGGATTTATCACCACTTTAGCTACTTTGGCGGCTTGGCCAGTTACTCGAGATTCGCGATTATTCCATTTCCTGATGCTAGCAATGTACAGTGGTCAAATAGGATCATTTTCTTCTCGAGACCTTTTACTTTTTTTCATCATGTGGGAGTTCGAATTAATTCCCGTTTATCTACTTCTATCCATGTGGGGGGGAAAGAAACGTCTGTACTCGGCTACAAAATTTATTTTGTACACTGCAGGGGGTTCCATTTTTCTATTAATAGGAGTTTTGGGTATCGGTTTATACGGTTCTAATGAACCAACATTAAATTTTGAAACATTAGCTAATCAATCGTATCCTGTCGCACTGGAAATAATATTCTATATTGGATTTCTTATTGCTTTTGCTGTCAAATCGCCGATTATACCCTTACATACGTGGTTACCAGACACCCACGGGGAGGCACATTACAGTACTTGTATGCTCCTAGCCGGAATTTTATTAAAAATGGGAGCATATGGATTAGTTCGGATCAATATGGAATTATTACCCCATGCTCATTCCATATTTTCTCCCTGGTTGATAATAGTGGGTACAATGCAAATAATTTATGCAGCTTCAACATCTCTTGGTCAACGGAATTTAAAAAAAAGAATAGCCTATTCCTCCGTATCTCATATGGGTTTCATAATTATAGGAATTGGTTCTATAACTGATACGGGACTCAACGGAGCGATTTTACAAATAATATCTCATGGATTTATCGGTGCTGCACTTTTTTTCTTGGCAGGAACGAGTTATGATAGAATGCGTCTTGTTTATCTCGACGAAATGGGTGGAATGGCTATTCCGATTCCAAAAATATTTACGATGTTCAGTATCTTATCGATGGCTTCTCTTGCATTACCGGGCATGAGTGGTTTTGTTGCAGAATTGATAGTCTTTTTTGGAATAATTACCAGCCAAAAATATTTTTTAATGCCAAAAATACTAATTACTTTCGTAATGGCAATTGGAATGATATTAACTCCTATTTATTCATTATCTATGTCACGTCAAATGTTCTATGGATACAAGCTATTTAATGCTCCAAGTTCTTATTTTTTTGATTCTGGACCACGAGAGTTATTTGTTTCGATCTCTATCTTTCTACCAGTAATAGGTATTGGTATTTATCCGGATTTCGTCCTCTCATTATCAGGTGAGAAGGTCGAAACTATTCTATATAATTATTTTTATAGATAGTTTTCATGAATAAAACAAAAAATAAATAAAGTAATCCTATGATTTTAAAAATTGTTCGTTGTACAGTGAAAAAAAAAAGGAAAGAAGTCTTTTTTCTTCTCTTAAGTTTAAGTTAAGTAAAAAAAGGTAAAAAAATTAAATTCAATTTGAATCAGACATCTTTGGCTTTTGTTAGAACCTTTTGAATCAAGTAGTGGAGTGATTCAAAAGGTTCTTGACAGCTTACAATAAGTTTTCTTATATGTACGCTGTCCTATGTTAGTATTTGTTAGGCTTAGCCTCTTTATTCAATTCAATTAGATGTTAATGTAAATGAACCATAACTATGTAAACCTATTCCTAATAGATTGACCCCAAAATAGCATATCCAAATTATAAGAAATCCCATAGAAGCCACAAGTGCGGAATTTACACCTTCAAAATTTGTATTTGTTCGGGTATGTAAATAAATCGCGAATACGGTCCAAGTAATAAATGCCCAAGTTTCCTTTGGGTCCCAATTCCAATATGATCCCCACGCCTCATTAGCCCATACGGCTCCCGAAAGAATTCCTATGGTTAAAAAGATAAACCCGAGACTAATAATACGATAACTCCAACGATCCAATTGTTGAGTCAATTGATACCTGTAATAATTTTTAGAAGAAAGAAAATAAGTGTTTAATAAAACATTGCTTCTTTCATTCATGTATTGGATTTTGCCAAACGAAAATGACTGATTTAATAAATTCTTGTTTTTACCAATAATCTTTATGGCTTTTCGAAATGTAATGACTAGAAGAGCTACTGATAATAATGATCCACATAAAAGAGCTGCATAGCCTAATACCATCATACTTACGTGCATCATTAACCACTGGGATTGGAGAGCAGGCGCTAATATTGCGGATTGATGCATTTTGGTTAAAAGACCCGAAGTGGCAAAGCCTTGGGTAAAAATAGCACTTGGTGCGGTTATTGCGCTTAAATCATTTTTACGCTTTTTAAAATAGGAAACCATATGAATAAGGGAGAAACCCCATGAAAGAAAGATTAATGATTCATATAAATCACTTAATGGGAAATGTCCTGAATAAATCCAACGAGTGACTAATAATCCTGTTATACAGAAAAAGGTAACTATCATGCCCCTTTCTGATGAATCATATAGTCCTACGACTTCATCGACTAATAAGAATAAGGTTAAAAAATGAATTGTAATTACAATTGAAACGAATGAAAAGGATATATGAGTTAATATATGCTCTAAAGTTGAAAAAATCATAAAAATTATGAAAAAAGCGAGGGTTTCTAGATTTTATGGAATGGAAATCAGGAATTCAATTCATTATAGGACTTATTCTATCTCTTTTAGAAGATACTATGCCGCCACTCGGACTCGAACCGAGATGCTCTAGCACTGCTTCCTAAGAGCAGCGTGTCTACCGATTTCACCATAGCGGCTTGCTCGAAATCATAATAACCCATTTTTTATTCAATCGTCGAGATTGAAGGTGAAGGGGTTAATTCAATGTAAAATGTCAAATTTTTTAGGAAGCATTTAATTATTTAATTTTAATTGATGAATAAAAACTCGTTTAAATAGCAATTTGAAGGTTCAAAAAGAATCTTTAGTATTTATCGTATCGTTTTATTTAATTAGCCTTTTATTTAATTATTTCGTCAACAGAGATTTTTTAGTTTGTGTTTTCCTAAAAGAGAACTCCTCTATTGTAACTAAACTAACTAGCTGTAACTTCAATTCATAGATAA